GCGTTTACCTAGCCAACACTTAGATCCGGCTCTACCCAAACTTTTTTGGTTCACCCCAACATTACCCACTTGTCCGACTGTTGCTAAGCAGTTTTGGGATACCAAACGGACCTCCCCAGATGGTAATCTTAAAGTGGCCAATTTACCCTCTTTTGCAATCAGTTTCGCTACAGCACCTGCTGCTCTAGCTAATTGCCCACCCCTTCCACGTGTGATTTCTATGTTATGTATGGCCGTGCCTAAGGGCATATCGGTTGAAGTAGATTCTTATTTTTTCTCAAAAAATCCCTTCCCAAACTGTACAAGCTTCTTCCAAAGCATACGGCTTTCTAGATGTATATGACGATCTCTAGACAGATGGATCTTATATGAATGGTATGATGAAGTACCACATGAGTGGATATATAGAAAAGGAATCCAAATCTGCCGAATCGCTCATGTTATGATCTTCTACATCCTAGGTCTCCGCGTTCCGTCATCTGGCTTATGTTCTTCATGTAGCATTCAGATCGAATGACTCTATGAAATTACGTCGATACTTCCACATATTATGGGTAACGTAGGAGACATCCCTATTTTCACCCGGGGGTCTTAATTACCACTGCTTAGCTTTCAATTCGCCTCTGACCATCAAATTAAATGTGAATAACCCGTCCTCCTCTCTTTGAAACAAGGGGCGCTTCCGGTTCTGTGCGTGCTTCAAACAATTTTGTCTTCTCCATATTACCATATCTCTAGAGTCAATAATTTTCTATGAGGAACTACTGAACTCAATCACTTGCTGCCGTTACTCAACAGTTTTCTGTTGAGGTCTATCCCGTAGAGGTAGTCAAATTGGATCAGTGATCGATTTCTAGGTTTCGTCGTAAACCTAATTGGTTACTTCCAATTACGTAAATCAATAGTTCAAACCGCACTCAAAGGTAGGGCATTTCCCATTGATATAGGAACTTTTGTACCAGAAACAATAGTATCTCCAATTATAGCCCCTCTGGGATGTAAAATATATCTCTTCTCACCATCCCCATAGTGTATGAGACAAATGTATGCATTTCGATTAGGGTCGTATTCTATGGTTACGATTCTACCAGATATGTCTTTTTGATTCCGTCGAAAATCGATTTTACGGTATAGGCGCTTATGACCTCCCCCTCTATGCCTTGCGGTAATGATTCCTCTGGCATTACGACCTTTACCACAACGGTGCCGTCCATGGATCAATTTATTTCGTGGATTGGATTTCACTTGCCTGTCTACGGTTCCCTTGCGTGTGCTCGGGATAGGTGTTTTGTATAAATGTTTCGCCGTATTATTAAGTATTCTCCTTTAGTTCTTTTCTCTATCTAGAAGTGGAATAGAATAACCGGGTTGAAGGGTAATGATCATACGTCTGTAATGCATTGTATGTCCCAGAATAGGTCCCATTCTTCTACCCTTTCCGGGTAGTCGATGGCTATTCACAGCTACTACCTTAACACCAAAGAATAGCTCGACCCAATGCTTTATTTCTGTCTTAGTGAATCCCGATTCGACATTAAAAGTATATTGATTCTTTCCCAATAAACGAAGACTTTTTTCTGTAAATACTGCGTATTTAATTCCATTATCGTATGATAATACTCTCTTTTGATTTGTATTTTTTTATTGTATTATACCTTTCTATATTCTAGATATATCGAATAGAAGAATCTCGATTTGGCAAGTCTCATGATCGTATCAAGATATATTTAAATTTGGCTCGATCTTTATAAAAGATAAAAGATCGAGCCAAATTTAATTGCAATCAATTAGAAGAATAAAGAAGAATTACTGCATTTCATAACTCATTTTTTCTCTACCTATTTCGCTTCTTCATCAATGGTATCTACCGGCTTGAAGTCGAATGTGATCGCTTTCCATACTTCACAAGCTGCGGCTAGTTCAGGACTCCATTTGCAAGCTGCTCGGATAATTTCATTACCTTCACGAGCAAGATCGCGCCCTTCGTTACGAGCTTGTACACAGGCTTCTAAAGCCACCCGATTAGCTGCTGCACCTGGTGCATTCCCCCAAGGATGTCCTAAAGTTCCTCCACCAAATTGTAATACGGAATCATCTCCAAAGATTTCGGTCAGAGCTGGCATATGCCAAACATGAATACCCCCCGAAGCCACCGGTATAACACCTGGCATGGATACCCAGTCCTGCGTGAAAAAGATACCGCGAGAACGATCTTTTTCAATATAATCATCGCGCAATAAATCAACAAAACCTAAAGTCATTTCGCGTTCCCCTTCTAACTTACCTACTACTGTACCGGAGTGGATATGATCTCCCCCAGACATACGCAATGCTTTAGCTAATACACGGAAATGCATACCATGATTTTTCTGTCTATCAATAACTGCATGCATTGCTCGATGAATGTGAAGAAGTAGGCCGTTGTCGCGGCAATAATGAGCCAAAGTAGTATTTGCGGTGAATCCTCCAGTTATGTAGTCATGCATTATAATAGGAACCCCTAATTCCCTCGCAAATACAGCTCTCTTAATCATTTCTTCGCATGTACCCGCAGTCGCATTCAAGTAATGCCCCTTGATTTCGCCGGTTTCGGCTTGTGCTTTATAAATTGCTTCGGCACAAAAGACAAAACGGTCTCTCCAGCGCATAAATGGTTGTGAGTTTACGTTTTCATCATCTTTGGTAAAATCAAGTCCACCGCGTAGACACTCATAACATGCTCTACCATAATTTTTTGCGGATAATCCCAATTTTGGTTTAATAGTACATCCCAATAAAGGACGACCATACTTGTTCAACTTATCCCTTTCAACTTGGATACCATGAGGCGGACCTTGGAAAGTTTTTGCATAAGCAGCAGGAATTCGTAGATCCTCCAAACGTAGAGCACGTAGGGCTTTGAAACCAAATACGTTACCTACAATGGAAGTAAACATGTTAGTAACAGAACCCTCTTCAAATAGATCTAATGGATAAGCTACATAACAGATATATTGACTGTCTTCCCCAGGAACGGGTTCGATGTGATAGCATCGTCCTTTGTAACGATCAAGACTGGTAAGTCCATCAGTCCAAACAGTTGTCCATGTACCAGTAGAAGATTCCGCAGCTACTGCAGCCCCTGCTTCTTCGGGCGGAACCCCGGGCTGAGGAGTTACTCGGAATGCTGCCAAGATATCAGTATCCTTGGTTTCGTATTCCGGGGTGTAGTAAGTCAATTTATAATCTTTAACACCAGCTTGAAATCCAACACCTGCTTTAGTTTCTGTTTGTGGTGACATAAGTCCCTCCCTACAACTCATGAATTAAGAATTCTCACAACGACAGGGTCTACTCGATATGGACTAAGCATAAATGAAACCTTTGCAAAAATCTTAAAAAAAAGATATTCAATTAATATCAACTCATTAAATAAAAAAGGGAGTATGCTTGCGTTATTAATGAATATGGTTCATTCATATATAATGCGTACACCCTGTGTACGTTCTATCCTATAGGAATTCTACTATAGGAATTCGATAGGAATTGAGTTATTGTTATGGTAAGTTAACATGGTTCATTATTAAACCATAGATTTGATTCACCAAATCCATCATTATTGTATACTCTTTGATAGATATAGCGCAACCCAAACTAATCCCTTAATCCTTATTTTACAATTTTATAAGTTCTTATCTTAATAAGCCCCTTTCCTATTTTGAATCTAAATACCTAAATACTAAGAAAATTCTCTGTTGACAGCAATCTATGCTTCACAGTAGTATATATTTTGTATATCGAAGTCCTAGACAGGAAAGTAGAAGAGACAAAGATCCTTGACAAAAGGAAAAATGTCTATGAAAAAAAAGATTGATTGAACTTTCCACCGGACTCATTCCATGAGTAAACGAGTGAATGGGATTCGCTTAGGCAACGAAATCAAGTGCTAGTCCCCTTTTCGTTTTTATTGAATTAACTAATTCATTTCCTTTTAACTTTTTGATTTTTGGATATTTTTTTTATTTGATTTGGCATTATTCAACAAGAAAAAAAAATAAAAATTTCGACAAATTCCTTTTTTTATAATTATGTGATAATTATGAGAACCAATCCTACTACTTCGCGTCCCGGGGTTTCCACAATTGAAGAAAAAAATGCAGGACGTATTGATCAAATTATTGGACCCGTGCTGGATATCACTTTTCCCCCGGGCAAGTTGCCTTATATTTATAACGCTTTGATAGTCAAGAGTCGGGACACTGCCGATAAGCAAATTAATGTGACTTGTGAGGTACAACAATTATTAGGAAATAATCGAGTTAGAGCTGTAGCTATGAGTGCTACAGACGGGTTGATGAGAGGAATGGAAGTTATTGACACAGGAGCTCCTCTTAGTGTTCCGGTCGGTGGAGCTACTCTCGGACGAATTTTTAACGTTCTTGGGGAGCCTATTGACAATTTGGGTCCTGTAGATACTAGTGCAACATTCCCTATTCATAGATCTGCGCCTGCCTTTATTGAGTTAGATACGAAATTATCTATCTTTGAAACAGGTATTAAGGTGGTCGATCTTTTAGCTCCTTATCGGCGTGGAGGAAAAATCGGACTATTTGGGGGGGCAGGAGTAGGTAAAACAGTACTCATCATGGAATTAATCAATAACATTGCTAAAGCTCATGGAGGCGTATCCGTATTTGGCGGAGTAGGGGAACGGACTCGGGAAGGAAATGATCTTTATATGGAAATGAAGGAATCCGGAGTAATTAATGAAAAAAATATTGAGGAATCAAAGGTCGCTCTAGTCTATGGACAAATGAATGAACCGCCGGGAGCTCGTATGAGAGTTGGGTTAACTGCCCTAACTATGGCAGAATATTTCCGAGATGTTAATAAGCAAGACGTGCTTTTATTCATCGATAATATCTTTCGTTTTGTTCAAGCAGGATCGGAGGTATCCGCCTTATTAGGGAGAATGCCCTCTGCAGTGGGTTATCAACCTACCCTTAGTACAGAAATGGGTTCCTTACAAGAAAGAATTACTTCTACCAACAAGGGATCGATAACTTCGATCCAAGCTGTTTATGTACCTGCGGACGATTTGACCGACCCTGCTCCTGCCACAACATTTGCACATTTGGACGCTACTACCGTACTTTCCAGAGGATTAGCTTCCAAGGGTATTTATCCCGCAGTAGACCCGTTAGATTCAACCTCAACTATGTTACAGCCTCGGATCGTTGGCAAGGACCATTATGAAACTGCGCAAAGAGTTAAAGAAACTTTACAACGTTACAAGGAACTTCAGGACATTATTGCAATTCTTGGGTTGGATGAATTATCGGAGGAGGATCGTTTAACTGTAGCAAGAGCACGAAAAATTGAGCGGTTCTTATCACAACCGTTCTTTGTGGCAGAAGTTTTTACCGGTTCTCCAGGAAAGTATGTTAGTCTTGCAGAAACAATTAGGGGGTTTCAACTAATCCTTTCAGGAGAATTAGATGGCCTACCCGAACAGGCTTTTTATTTGGTGGGGAACATCGATGAAGCTAGCACGAAAGCTATAAACTTAGAAGAGGAGAACAAATTGAAGAAATGAAATTAAATCTTTATGTACTGACTCCTAAACGAATTATTTGGGATTGTGAAGTGAAAGAAATCATTTTACCTACTAATAGCGGCCAAATTGGTGTATTACCAAACCACGCCCCCATTAACACAGCTGTAGATATGGGTCCTTTGAGAATACGCCTCCTCAACGACCAATGGTTAACGGCGGTTTTGTGGAGTGGTTTTGCAAGAATAGTTAATAATGAGATCATCATTTTAGGAAATGATGCAGAACTGGGTAGTGACATTGATCCAGAAGAAGCTCAACAGGCACTTGAAATAGCCGAAGCTAACTTGAGTAGAGCTGAGGGTACGAAAGAATTGGTTGAAGCAAAGCTAGCTCTCAAACGGGCTAGGATACGAGTAGAGGCTATCAATTGGATTCCCCCATCCAATTGAAGATAATCCAAAGGTTTCGTTGATACAAAGAAAAAGTAAAGAAGGGTAGAAAAAGTTATTAGATAGCGAAGCGAAGTAAGTCCAATGCTATCTAGTAATTTTTCTACCTACCTACCTACCTACTATTGGATTTGAACCAATGACTCCCGCCGTATGAAAGCAGTACTCTAACCACTGAGTTAAGTAGGCAATTTATTATCACAAAAGAAGCCGTATTACTTCGATCGATTATAGATCGAATCCTTTTTATAAGCAATACCGCTCCTTTATTGGTATGGTATGTAGTAAATAGATCAAAGGGATATCCTATGGCATTCAAGAATATTCATCTTGACAAGAAATTATCTATATGTTAAGATATCTCTGACAAGGGCTATAGCTCAGTTCGGTAGAGCAACTCGCTTACACGTGCGCCAATGCTTTTCAAGGGAATTTATTATGCAATGAACATAATTGACCTTATTGCAAAATCAATGTCTTACTTCATGGATTCGAGAGAATAGGAGAACAGTAGCCTGACAAACAGTCGATTCAGTCCGATTCGGGTGCCAATTCTGGTGCCTAATCAAATAGAACGTCTATTGATTTGCTAGTTGATAAGGTAAATATCCAGCCCACTCAATGCTAGGCATAATGAGGATAAGGGCCTCCAAAAAACTTCTTTTCGTTCTATGAACTTTAAGGTGTATGAAGTCTCATAGTCAACTCTTGCAGTGGAACGATAGAGACTCCATTTCACTTAGGTTGATTTAATTTAGGCCGGAGGCAGACCTAAGTCAAGGTAATCCTCCTTTGAAACACTTTGGTATTGCTCCTAGATAGATCGATCATGATACAAATAAATCAATCAGAGCACAGGGAGCCATCTTATTATCTTTCCGTAAAGAAAAACTATGGCGGATTAACTGATCTTTACATCAGTTGATGAAAGAGCCCAATGCAGAAAAATGCATGTTGGGTCTTTAAAACAGTTCGAATCATTTCGATAATAATCCGTTTGATCTGTTTTACCGAGAAGGTCTACGGTTCGAATCCGTATAGCCCTACTAAATAGATATGTCTTTTTTTTTTAGATTTTAGGATGGATATCCTGTGTTTCCTTTAGTATAGTTTTCTTTTCCTTATTAAAAAAAACTTGTTTATAGACTCGACGGTCGCTTGCGACCTAGAATTGAGAGAAAAGCATTACCATAGGCTCATTTATCGAAAATCATAGAGACAGGAAAAGAAAAAAGAATTTGATCAAATCAATAGAAGGAAAGATGCCTTATCTGATTTGAATTCCATCCTTCTTCAAATAAAACAGGATATGCTCTAAGTCCCGAGACTTTCTTATAATGACTGGAACGATTTGCTCCATTTTGCGAATTCCTATTTTGTTTGAAGTATATTACTATAATATACATTATGTAAAAATGGACATTATCTAAATAGATCTACTTTAAATAGAAAAATAAAAAATCGAAAGAAAATAAAAAGAAAGAGTAAATAATAAAACAGGATATTTTGTTTCAT